ATAGAAAAAATATATATATATGGAAATAAACTGCGTCCAATAGGATTTGAACCTATACCAAAGGTTTAGAAGACCTCTGTCCTATCCATTAGACAATGGACGCTTTTCACTCCAATTTTCATATTTCTTGTTCGGAAAAATAGTTGAAAGAATTCCAAGAATTTAGTATTCAAGTCAATGATGCATTACATTAATTCGATTCATTCCATTTTTTTATTTAATATTTTAATAATATTAATATTTCATTTTTAGAATATTAAAGATTATAATGATAAAGTAAAAGCGGGTAGCGGGAATCGAACCCGCATCGTTAGCTTGGAAGGCTAGGGGTTATAGTCGACGTTGATTCATCATTTTTAACGTCTCTAATTCAAAACTGAACGTGAAACTTTGGTTTCATTCAGCTCCTTTATGGAAGATGGATAAATTCCCAGATTCAGACATGAACGAAATAAAAAAATCCAACCCATAACGTCTATGTCAGCTTTTATGTCTAAATCTATTCAGAACAACCCGCTTTCTAGACGATCCCTATAGAAAGGAGGGGTTTTATATTCTATCTAACAATCTTTCTAGTTACTTCGTTCTCTACTTCTATTTGAAAGAATCCTTAGGAAAAGTATTTTGTTTCCACCGAGCTAAAACAATTTATCGATGTCTTTAGTAAACCAAAGACATTGTTTAATAGCTGTTTTGCTTCAATTCCCCCTATCGAAATTAAAAATTGAAGATTTAGTTACGATTAGAAATACACTTTTTATCTTTATCCATGGGTCCTTTACTCATACTCATTCAATTGGAAGTATTTATCCAATAAAAAAAATTATGTTTCGTAATCTCATAATCCAATTTTTCAATTTTAAATTGATTCTTGGATACAAATCACGAGAATGTATATTCTTCCTCGAATTTTTCATTGAGAGGTAAAGGATTCAATCCTTTTAAGAACTAAAGTTTTTGTTCGGAATGAATATTAATCAAACCGAAAGACCCTTTAACTATATAAGGGGTTATAGAACGAATCACACTTTTACCACTAAACTATACCCGCTACAATCCGATTATTGTATATAAATGGACCTTTTGTCGACCCTAATCAAAACTAAAACAAAAGATCAGAAAAGAATCATGAAAACTAGAGCGTTTACCTTTTGTATCAGAGGACCTAATGAGATTAGGAAAGGGGGATTCATTTCACTTTAATAACAAAATAACTAAATAAAATAACTAAATAACAAGTGCTTTTTTGCCCGAGGTTTTGTCTCGAACTTAAGCCATAACACAAAAATGGGTTGTGGCAAGAAACGAGAGTTCCCTTTTTCTTATTTAAACCGGAATAAAAGGACTAACTAAGAAAGAAATGGCACTTTGATTCGATACCGTTTGATTATATATCATAGAAATTGAAAAGGTTCTTTTTGTTTATCGCAATAACAAGCAATTTTTTTTTCTTTATTTATTTTTTTTTTTTCAAATTTAAGAAATCTTTTGATTTATGATTTGTTGGAACAAAAGGGCGGGCCCGGCTAAGTACTGACCAGGCCGGGCCGTGGAACTAAAAAGCCCCTTCGGACGAAATCACGAAATCAAAAAATAAGAGTATATACTATGACGGGCGTTTTCAAGCCTTATTTTTTATAATGTAACATAGTATTATCCTTTTTCAATTGAGAGGAGAGATGGCTGAGTGGACTAAAGCGTCGGATTGCTAATCCGTTGTACGAGTTTTTCGTACCGAGGGTTCGAATCCCTCTCTTTCCGTTTTCATTGATGACTTGGCATTTTCTTTCGAATTTATCGCGAGCTCTTTTTTATTATATTATTTTTATTATATAGTTAAAAATTATATAGTTAAAATAGTTAAAGAAGTGAAATAGATAAAATCTTACTAATAACAGTTTAAAATCAAGCAAAGAAAACCTTATTTTTTATTCTTCACGTCCAGGATTACGTCCTGGATCATTAGACAGGAATCCGAAGATAAAGAGAGAAACAAAGAATATCACTACCGTGTAAACAAATAGTTTGAGAGTAAGCATTACACAATCTCCAAGATTTTTTTTAGGAAAAAAGAGAATAGATTCTCCACTTTTATACCACATACCCTACCCTTTTTTATTTTGACACCAAGAAATAAAGTGGGGTGATCCGGATTTGTCGCGGTTGTACAAGAATTTCAATATTTGAATTGAGAGTGTAAGACGTATCTGATCTTATCAATTCCACGAATTTTTTTCGAATAAATCATGAATTTGTCTGGGACTTTATTAAAAATATCATCGAAAACTTACAGCAGCTTGCCAAACAAAGGCTAAGAGAAAAAAGAACAGGGGTATTACTGGCATAACATCTACAATTGGATTCAAAAAAGCGTAGGCTTCGGGCAATTTGGCGACGAAAAAACTACTGGAATAAAGAGCAGAATTAAGGTAGATACAGATCAAACTTAAAATATTAAGCATAACAAACATTTTGTTTTTGGGGATAATTGTATTTATTTTGATTGAGTTATTAATAAATTGAATCGAGTTTTTTATTATTATATTTTATTATTATAAATAGGGTATTATTGATAGACGAAAAAAAAAATGAATAAAAATAAATAAGATAGACCAAAAAACTTTCTTTGATTTGAACTCACCCAATCAAAAATCCTTCTATATCTCAAATCAAAAGAGAATAGAATAAATCATACTTTCGTACAATATCTTAATTGAATTATATGTAATGATCAATAAATTCAGTTTAATTCTATGTCTACATGTATAGTCTACATGTATAAAAATTCTAGTAATCCATTTTAGAAATAATAGATATTTAGACTGGAGTTGACGAATAACCCGTACCAATATTAGTGTTTATTAGTGTCGAATAGAAATAAATGGGGCGTGGCCAAGTGGTAAGGCAACGGGTTTTGGTCCCGCTACTCGGAGGTTCGAATCCTTCCGTCCCAGAGCATACCCCGTCTATATATATTATTATATAATGTGATCATTATATTAACATTCTATTAATATAATATATTTCTAATTTTTTTTTTTGATATATATAAAATATATCATAATAAAATATATATAAAAGATTGCCTTTTCGAACAGCCTTCTGTATTAAGAGTAGAATATTGGTATAGAATGTGATTATTATTTTTTTTTTTCATAATCCGCGGAATCATATCTTTTTCACAAATTTAATTGAGTTCAAATAACACGCAAACGATTTTACAGTATAAATATGAAAAAATAACAACATAAAATTTCTCCCTTACATCAGTGTTTTTTTATCTATCTTTTTTTAATCACAGATGGTTTAATCCAATATGAATTTCTCTCTCTCTTACTGATGATAAAAAACGAAAGGTCCTTGCTGTAAAACTTTATGTTATGCAAAATGCAAATAATTATATCGGATAGGAGATTTTTCAATCAATTCAATCTTTGTAACGAACTCCTATGAGTTCTTGGTACTTGAAGAAGTGTGAAATTGTTGAATTTATGCTACCGCTATTATGTTACTTGAAGATACAGATTCAAAATAACTTGTTTCTTCGTATTATATTTATTTATTCGTGTTATATTAGTTAGAATTTCGTTAACTAATTTGATTTTTACAAAAATCGAAAAATATTCTCAAATTTAGAATAATATAAATAAGAAAATAGAAATAATAAAAAAAAAATTATTTTTATAGAATTTCCAATATTAAATTCTATTAATCTCTATCCGAACTAATGATTATTCATGATTCCATAATTGAATCAATTACATATGGGTTCCAAACTGAAGGAATGTTATGGTAAAACTTCGTTTAAAACGATGTGGTAGAAAGCAACGTGCGACTTGAAGGACATGATCCGCTGTGGAGTCTTACATCCACCATTTTTTTATATATTATATAGGAATGAAAGTGCTCTTGGCTCGACATCATTTGTTCTGTTCCGCTGTAACTCTCTTTTTTGGGGGGGTATGATATAATATAATATAGTATAGGATGGAGCTCGAGTAGAAAGTATTGATTTATTTTTCAGGGGCAAGAATCTAGGGTTAGTATCAATCAATAAATTGGAACAGCTTCGTAAGTATATTTTCGATACATAAACTTAAAGGGTCCTATTCGAGAAACTTTCCAATTCAAAAGGAAAGTTTGTTGAAATTGGTAAAACTCTTTCGATCAAATCACAAGGAAAGTGTATTACGCAGGAATCAAACATTCGTATGATTCTTTGACAGAAAGAAATCACAAAAAATGGTATGTTGCTGCCGTTTTGAAAGGATTTAAAGATCACCGAAGTAATGTCTAAACCCAATGATTCAAGGCAAAGATCCTGGAACAAGGAAATACCATTTTCAATTGTCTTAACAACTAGATCAGAAAAGAATCAAAATGGATTCTAAAGAAGACAGACAATTAAAGGGTTAGAGACCGCTCAATAGATGAAATATCTAAAAGGTTTCTCTTTTGAGTTATTTCAGAGTTATCCAACTTGAGTTATGAGGGTGCAAATACGACTAATTTTCTTTTTTGTTGGGTAAGAATAAGAAAAAAAGTACTAAAATCAATAGTCTAATTAATTTGATGATTTTATTTTATGGATATATATTTGATATTGTAATTCTATACATAGACATAATTTCTAATTTTCTCGAGCCGTACGAGGGGAAAACTTCTTATACGTTTCTAGGGGGGGTATTCTTCATCTATCCCAATGAGCCATTTATCGAATCGTTGCAATTGATGTTCGATCCCGACGAGAGGGAAGAGATCTTCGGAAAGTGGGTTTTTATGATCCGATAAAGAATCAAATCTATTTAAATGTTCCTGCTATTCTATACTTCCTTGAAAAAGGCGCTCAACCTACAGGAACTGTTCATGATATTTCAAAAAAGGCGGGGGTTTTTGCGGAACTTCGCCTTAATCAACAAACAAAATTCAATTAATAAAATAAATATAGAAAAAAAGATCAAGTGAATAAATAAGAAATGACGTAGAAGTAATGGGGTCTATAGACATAAAAATTTGACATTACCCCCGTTTTCGTTGGAACTCTATGAACAAAAAAAAACAAAGGACTAAATCTGCTTATTTTAGTTATTGAATAAACCTCATTTTTTTTTTCTACTTCTCCTCCGTCTTCCTTAATTTAGTCTTCCACCTATATTATATAGTGCCAATCCAACACAAGTCCTTCGTTTTTTTTATATTTCAATTTAAATAATTTGAATTTGATTCATTTTAATTGATTGAAATCGGAATTGTTAGTTCGATTTAGAATTTGTTTTCTCTTTTGTATACGTATGCTTTTCTCAATATTCATATTGACAACAGTGTATCAAATAAATATAATCCGATCGTGGATAAATGGATCTATTTATCCCTGTTCCATAGATTTTATTTCATTCAAATAATAGGCTCTTATATTTTCTGTCATACAAGAAGTCTTTTTTGATTAAGATTTTAATCAATTAAACTCGATATATACTAATTAATGGATAATATAAGAGAAGAGAGACAAGAGGCGGTCTATAAATATTTGAAAATCTTTGATTTTATCCTTATTTTATCTTTTATTTGAGAATTTTTTGTATTTTCGTCGGATTTGTTCATTTTTATTATGTTCAGTTAGAGTTTTTTTTTTCATTTTTTTTTTTTTTTTTAATGGTTTGATTGTGTTGTACCATTCAATTTCGTTATTTATTGGGATTCTGATTGTATCTACACATTCTAATTTGTTTATTTGGGTTGCTAACTCAACGGTAGAGTACTCGGCTTTTAAGTGCGGCTAGCATCTTTTACACATTTGTATGAAGCAACAGATTCGTCCATACCATCGGTAGAGTTTGTAAGACCACGACTGATCCTGAAAGGAATGAATGGAAAAAGCAGCATGTCGTAGGATAATTCTGAGAATATTTCATTCTTACTGAATAGGTCCAAAATCTTATTTCAATTGTTTAAATTCAATTTTTAAAAAAGAATTTTTTGGGGGGGTCGAATGAATAAATGGGTAGAGCCTTACTAGAGGTTCCAATTCTAGGGAAATAAAAAGTAACGAGCTTCTGTTCTTCATTTTTGAATGATTACCCCATCTAATTAGACGTTAAAAATATATTAGTGCTTGATGCGGGAAAAGCTTTTCCGATGAGTGGATTAGAAATTTCTTATGAGTCCTAACTATTAGCTATTCCCCCTTTATGGGGTAGAGATAAATGTGTAGAAGAAGGCAGTATATTGATAAAGAGATTTTTTTTTCAAAATCAAAAGAGCGATTGGATTGATAAAATAAAGGGCTTCTAACTATCTTGTTATCCTATAAATGAACATAAATCTATTATATGGAAAGGGAGGGTCTGGAGAGTCCGTTGATGAGTTTGACTTGTTTCCGAGGTATCTAATTTTTTCTTACTATAATATAAATACCTTGTTTTGACTGTATCGTACTATGTATCATTTGATAACCCAATAAATCACCTATTTCTTTTCTGATTCAAATTGAATTTTAAATGGAAGAATTTCAAGGATATTTAGAATTATATAGATCTCAGCAACATGACTTCCTATACCCACTTATCTTTCGGGAGTATATTTATGCACTTGCTCATGATCGTGGTTTAAATAGATCCGTTTTGTTGGATAATGTAGGTTATGACAAGAAATCTAGTTTACTAATTATAAAACGTTTAATTAGTCGAATGTATCAACAGAATCATTTTATTATTTCCGTTAATGATTCGAATCAAAATAAATTTTTTGGGTACAACAAAAATTTGTATTCTCAAATGATATCGGAGGGATTTGCAGTCATTGTGGAAATTCCGTTTTCCCTACGATTAGTATCTTCCTTAGAGGAGACAGAAACCGTAAAATCTTATAATTTACGATCAATTCATTCAATATTTCCTTTTTTCGAGGACAAATTTCCACATTTAAATTATGCATCAGATGTACTAATACCCTACCCCATTCATCTGGAAATCTTGGTTCAAACCCTTCGCTACTGCGTGAAAGATCCCTCTTCTTTGCATTTATTACGGCTCTTTCTTCACGAGTATTATAATTGGAATACTCTTATTACTCCAAAAAAATCCATTTTTGCAAAAAGTAATCAAAGATTATTCTTGCTCCTATATAATTCTTATGTATGTGAATACGAATCCATTTTACTTTTTCTCCGTAACCAATCTAATCATTTACGATTAACCTCTTCTGGGATTCTTTTTGAGCGAATACGTTTTTATGAAAAAATAAAATATCCTGTCGAAGAAGTCTTTGCTAACGATTTTCCGGCCACCTTATGGTTCTTCAAGGATCCTTTTATACAGTATGTTAGATATCAAGGAAAATCGATTCTGGCATCAAAAGATACTCCTCTTCTGATGAATAAGTGGAAATATTATCTTGTCCATTTTTGGCAATGTCATTTTTATGTATGGTCTCAACCAGGAAGAATCCATATAAACCAATTATCCAAGCATTCTTTTGATTTTTTGGGTTATCTTTCAAGCA